CAAGAAAAATCCCCGCTGCTACCATCGTAGCAGCATGGATAAGAGCCGAAATGGGGGTAGGTCCCTCCATGGCATCAGGTAACCACACATGAAGGGGAAATTGAGCAGATTTAGCAACTGCACCAGAAAATAATAGGAAGGCACATAAACTAACAAATAAAAAATGAACCTCATTATTAGAAATAAAGTTATTGAATATTTGAAACAAATCACGAAATTCAAAACTACCTGTTGTCCAATAAAGACCTAAAATCCCTAATAATAAACCAAAATCCCCCACACGATTCGTTACAAATGCCTTTTGACAAGCATTCGACGCTATAGGTCGTGTAAACCAAAAACCTATTAATAGATACGAACACATTCCAACCAATTCCCAAAAAATATAAATTTGTACCAAATTAGAACTAGTAACTAATCCCAACATTGAAGTATTGAAAAAAATCATATAAGCACAAAATCTCAAATATCCTTGATCATGAGACATATAATTGTCACTATAAATAAGAACCAAAATCCCAACAGTAGTAATTAATAATGACATAATAGAAGTAAGTGGATCGATCAAGTAGCCAAACTCTAAAGAAAAATCATTATTGATAGTCCAAGACCATACATATTGATAAACATAACTGTTACTTATTTGATGAATAAACAAATAAAATGAAAAAATCATCACTATACTTAAAAAGAGAACACCAGTAAAAGACCATATACGGCGAAGTTTTTTTGTTGACGTTGGAAAAAGCAATAGTCCCCCTGCTAGTAACATAAGAACTGGAAGTGAAATAAAAGGTATGATCCATGAATATTGATATGTATAGTCCATAAAAAAAGATTTTGTTACTATTTACTAATTTATTATTTCTGATTCACGAACTTTTTTTCTTTTGAAAAGGGTCAGTTAATAACAAATTAAAATATGTAAAAGTTAAATAGAATTTTCTATTCTTAATTATTCTTAATTTTTTCAAATATTTCCAATCAAGAACTTTAAATTGTTCCCATAATATACTAAAATGCAATTTTTAGTAAAAACTTCTATTTCTTTTTTTGTTCTGACGATATAGAAAATTAAAAATTTGCATTATTATTTTTTACGCATTACAAAACTTTTTATTCATAGAACAAGGTTTATAGAGGAAGGACAAATAATTATACCAAAAAAAATTTGTATGAATTGCCTAAACCTCAAAAAATAAGAACTCTTTTTTTTTTGAGTTCGTTTATTTAAAATCATTAACCAATTATGTTTTGAACTGAATGGATTTTTTTCAATTCAAAAAAAAATTATATATACTAATCCTTTGACATAAATAAATTATAAAAGGATTTACTAAAGGAATTAGTAAAATATGAAATTTTATAAAAAAAAAATATTCTTGACAAAATGAATTACTAGTTTCAGTCAAATTAAAAAATGCAAATTAAGTTCATATAAATAGAGAAGTTGAGTTTTTAAAATTTTCGATCTATGTTATGACATGTATATTCCATTCATATATAAATCGAAGACGGCGAAAATAGACAATGCCAGACCAGACCCGAATAGACTCTTTTCTTGTTGTATTCTTTTTTGCAATAATACTATAGTAGTATTATACTTTTTGTCTTTCTTTTATGTTTGTTTCTCATAATCTATTTTAATGGATTTTCATAGAATCCTTAGATTATGAAAGGAATCGAATGAAAAGAACAAATCTATAATATATACTATAGTAAATAAATAGTCTAGTAACGAATAATTTTTTTTTAAGCAAAATATGTCTTTCACATCCAACTATAGAAATGAATAACTTATTTTCATTTTAAAATGGCAGTTCCAAAAAAACGCACTTCTATATCAAAAAAACAGATTCGTAAAAATATTTGGAAAAGCAAAGGGTATTGGGCAGCGTCGAAAGCTTTTTCATTAGCAAAATCTCTTTCTACAGGGAATTCAAAAAGTTTTTTTGTGCGAGAAATCAAATAAATAAAAAAAGAAACATTGTAATAATCTGAACCCTTTTAAATCAAAAAAGAGACTAGTTAAATTAAAAAGAATTAATTTTCAAATGATTATTATTTCCTAATGGGATCTATATTGAATTCTTTTTTTTTTAGGGTATGTAAACTAAAAAGAAGTTTGTTTACTAAATTCTAAAAAAAAAACGGATCCTTTTTGAAAAAGAAAAAACTGAACTTCAGAAAGAAAGTTTAAAGAAAAAAGAATAAACCATGTTTGTTCTTTCATTTTTGGGATGGGGAAAATAAGAATCCCCATCAACCCTAAACAAAAAGTTTTTTCTTCATTTTTAGTTGATTATATATTTTATTCTATAAATATAGAAAATCTAGTAATAAATTCTTTATTCAAAATGAATAAGTTATTCAAATTATGAAAGTAGTTGATAAAATTGAAAACTTTTTTTTTAATTGTCTTAAACTATTATCTCCCTAAATTTATATTACCATATATAATATATCTCTACCCCTACTCCTTTTAACCCAATTTGAAAAGTTTCTTTCTTCTTATCTTAATCTTTTTTTTTATCTTCTTTAGGTTTAGGTGGATTTTTTATATAAGGAATCCTATACTAATTTGAAGTGATAAAAAAAAGGATTCCATGTGGAGACTAGAATATTAATCAAAATATCTATAAATTTAGAAAAGATTTATTGAATTGTGGTACAATCAAAATTTTGATAGAAATAATAACTTTATTATTCTATTTTTATATATTATTATATATTTGTTAGATTATATAATCTCTTTCCCCAATACTGAACAATACCTAATTAAATAAGTTTTTAAAATCGTAAGAGAAATTCTTTACACAATAATAACTTTAACAATTAATACAAAGCTATACAAATATTTCGATCAATTTTTTGAGTGTAATACTTAGACATAATGCTAAAATTGTAAGCGATACAAATATACAATTTTTGTTTACTTAAATTTTTTTTATCCAGTTTTTTATTTTCTAAAAAATATTACATTGAATTGATTCTTTCAATCTCGACGATTGAATCAAAATAAGTTATTATGATTTCGAGAAAGCCGCTATGGTGAAATCGGTAGACACGCTGCTCTTAGGAAGCAGTGCTAGAGCATCTCGGTTCGAATCCGAGTAGCGGCATGCCACTTTATATTAAAAATTCAAAATATTCTAAAAGAATAAGGTATTATAAAAGAATAAGGATTATAATATAATGAATTCAGTTCCCGATTTCTATTCTTATAATTGATAGATTTCCCCCCCTTTTTTTTATGATATTTTCAACTGTAGAACATATATTAACTCATATATCCCTTTCAGTCGTTTCAATTGTAATTACAATTCTTTTGATAACTTTATTAGTTGATGAAATTGTAGGACTATATGCTTCCGCAGAAAAAGGAATGATAACTACTTTTTTTTTTATAACTGGATTATTAGTTAGTCGTTGGATTTTTTTGAGCCATTTACCATTAAGTGATTTATCTGAATCATTACTATTTCTTTCATGGAGTTTTTCCATTATTCATATGGTTACATATTTCAAAAAAAATAAAAACTATTTAAGTTTAAGTTCAATAACCATGCCAAGTACTATTTTTACCCAAGGTTTTTCTACTTCAATATTTTTAACTTACATGCATCAATCCGAAATATTAGTCCCGGCTCTTCAATCTCATTGGTTAATGATGCATGTAAGTATGATGGTCTTGGGCTATGCATCTCTTTTATGTGGATCATTATTTTCATTAGCTCTTGTAGTCATTACATTGCAAAAAGTCATAACAATTTTTGGTAAAAACGGTCATTTTTTAAATAAGTCATTTTCCTTGGGTGAGATCCAATACATGAACGACGGAACCAATGTTTTAAAAAACACTTATTTATTTTATTCTAATAATTATTACAAGTCTCAATTGATTCATCAATTAGATCATTGGAGTTCTCGTACTATTAGTATAGGGTTTATATTTTTAAGCATAGGTATTCTTTCAGGAGCAGTATGGGCTAATGAGGCATGGGGATCATATTGGAATTGGGATCCAAAGGAAACGTGGGCATTTATTACTTGGACCATATTCGCAATTTATTTACATATTAAAACAAATAAGAATTTTGAAAGTGTAAATTCTGCAATTGTGGCCTCTATGGGTTTTCTTATAATTTGGATATGCTATTTTGGGGTCAATTTATTAGGGATAGGGTTACATAGTTATGGTTCATTTACATTAAACATCTAATTGAATTGAAGAAAGGACCTAACGAATCTAAACATAGAACGGTATATATATAAGAAAAATTCTTGTAAATCTTGGAATGGAGAAAGTGAACCATTTGAATCAAGTAATGTAGTGATTCAAATGGTTCTCAGAAAATCCAAATGTATATGGTTGCAAGTCCAATTCATTTTTTTTTTCACTTATTTTATACAATAAATTCCTTTTTAAATCATTATTATTCCAATATTGTATTGCTGGTTTATTTATTTTTATGAAAGAAAATTATCTATAAAAATAATTAGCTAAAATAGCTTCAACTTTATCAACTGATAGTGATAAAACAAAATCTGGATAAATACCAATACCTATTATTGGTAAAAGGATAGAGATCGAAACAAACGACTCTCGCGGTCCTGAATCAAAAAAAGAAAAATTTTGAACATTAAAAAGTTTGTATCCATAGAACATCTGGCGTAACATGGATAATAAATAAATAGGAGTTAATATCATTCCAATTGCCATTACAAAAAGAATTAATATTTTTGTCATTAAAAGATATTTTTGGCTGGTAATAATTCCAAAAAAGACTATTAGTTCTGCAACAAAACCACTCATTCCCGGTAATGCAAGGGAAGCCATCGAGAAAATACTGAAAGTCGTAAATATTTTAGGAATTGGTATAGCCATTCCTCCCATATCGTCAAGATAAACAAGGCGTATTCTATCATAACCTGTTCCCGCTAAGAAAAAAAGCCCAGTACCAATAAATCCATGAGAAATTATTTGTAAAATAGATCCATTGAGTCCCGCATCGCTTATAGATCCAATTCCTATAATTATGAAACCCATATGAGATACGGAAGAATAAGCTATTCTTTTTTTTAAATTACGTTGACCAGGAGATGTTGAAGCTGCATAGATTATTTGAATTATCCCTACTATGATCAACCAGGGAGAAAATATAGAATGAGCGTAGGGTAATAATTCCATATTGATCCGAACTAATCCATATGCTCCCATTTTTAATAAGATTCCGGCTAGAAGCATACAAGTACTGTAATGTGCCTCTCCATGTGTGTCTGGTAACCATGTATGTAAAGGTATAATCGGTGATTTGACAGCAAAAACAATAAGAAATCCAATATAAAATATTATTTCCAGTGCGACAGGATACGATTGATTAGCTGATGTTTCAAAATTGAATGTTGGTTCATTAGAACCATATAAACCAATACCCAGAACTCCCATTAACAAAAAAATGGAACTCCCGGCAGTGTACAAAATAAATTTTGTAGCTGAATACAAACGTTTCTTTCCTCCCCACATCGATAGAAGTAAATAAACAGGAATTAATTCGAATTCCCACATGAGAAAAAAAAGTAAAAGATCTCGAGAAGAAAATGATCCGATTTGACCGCTATACATAGTTAACATTAGGAAATGGAATAATCGAGAATTCTGCGTAATTGGCCAAGCCGCCAAAGTAGCTAAAGTGGTGATAAACCCCGTCAGTAAAATAGGTCCTATAGAAAGACCATCTATTCCCAATCTCCAGTAAAAATTAAAAAAATGGATCCATTTATAATCCTCTGTCAATTGAATTAATGGATCGTCCAATTCAAAATGATAACAAAATGTATAGGTTATCATAAGGAGTTCTAAAAAGCATATAAATGTAGTATACCACCTAATGACCTTATTTCCTTTATGAGGGAGAAAGAAAAGTAGGGAACCAAAAAATATTGGCAAAACTACAATTATTGTTAACCAAGGAAAATAATTCGTAGTAAAAACAAGATACACTTGGACTAGAACAACTCGTGCTCAAAATATATATATATATATTTTTGAGCACGAGTTGTTGTCAGTAAAAAAAAATCAAATGTATTCAAGTATGGTTTTCTCGCATGTATCAATAAGCTAGACCCATGCTTCTAGTTGTTTCATGCCATAAATAAACTCGAACACTCAAGAAATCCGTTGGACAAGCGGATTCACATCTCTTACAACCAACACAGTCTTCTGTTCTTGGAGCAGAAGCAATTTGCTTAGCTTTACATCCGTCCCAAGGTATCATTTCTAATACATCTGTGGGGCAAGCTCGGACACATTGAGTACACCCTATACATGTATCGTAAATCTTTACTGAATGTGACATTTGGATCTAGAAATTTTTGAACATCATCAATTTTCAATCTAGTAATAAAGCTTTAAATTAATCATTATTTAGATACCAGATGAATCAATAATTTATTAGAATTTATCTAATCAATCTAAACTTACTATGAAATTGAATCGTGCGATAAGGCCAAGATACTTTAATTTCTTACGTTTTCGTCATACATTATGTATCCTATTCTACGGATAAACAGATAATTCAACTTGATGAATATCATCATTTATCTGATGAACACTACTTATTTAACAAATTTGATTGATTAATACGAGTTGATTTTCTGTTACGATAAATTGACGAAACAATAGCAGGTCCAATAGCTGCTTCAGCGGCTGCAATAGCTATACCAAAAATGGAGAAAATATTACCTTTTAATTGACGACTATCAAAAAAATCAGAAAATGTTACCAAATTTATATTAACTGCATTTAGGATCAGTTCAAGACACATAAGGGCTCTAACCATGTTTCGGCTTGTGATCAATCCATAGATACCAATACAAAATAAATAGGCACTTACAACAAGTACATGTTCGAGCATCATTGACCAACTCCTTATCAATTTCGATTCATTTCAATATAAGTAACAGTTTTTAAAATTCTATTTGATTGACTAAAAAAAGTACAGAACAAGGGAAATCTATTGGTAATAGATCGAATAAAAAAAAGAATTTAGACAGAAACAATTTTCAAAAATATACTTAATTAAAGTGAAAGTAAAGGGTATGGGTGTGATAACCTAGAACAAAGTTTTATTTAGTATTTAGCTTGCAGTTGCTAGTTCTAAAGATTAATTACTGGCGAGCCACGGCAATTGCACCTACCAAAGCAGCTAAAAGAATTATTGAAATGAGTTCAAATGGAAGAAAAAAATCTGTTGATAAATGAATTCCAATTTGTTGACTAGTACTTATCAAATCTTGCTCTAGAATCTGATTTGATCTTGTAGTCCAAATAATCCCATACCATGACGTATCTAGAATAGTATTCATTAGTGAAACAAAAATACTTGTACAAACCAGCAAAGTAACTCCACTTCCAATTGTCCAAAGATTAAAATCTTTGGAATATTCTGAACCCTTCATAAACATCACAGCAAATATGATTAAAACATTTATAGCTCCCACATAAATAAGGAGTTGCGCAGCAGCTACAAAATGGGAGTTTGATAAAATATAAAAAAAAGATATACAAACAAGAACCAGTCCCAATGAAAAAGCAGCATAAATTGAGTTGGTAAGTAATACGACACCCATACTTCCTAATATAAGACCTGATCCCAACAAGACTAAAATAAAATCATGTATCGGTCCAGGCAAATCCATTATATGTACAATAATAAAAAAATAGAAATTTTTTTCATGAACTTATTGACTCGACCAGGAAAAAAAATTGTTGATCAATTCGTAATTTAATCTGAAAGGTTGTGAATTAATCTATGTACTTTTATTGGATTCACTTCATTTTTTATATGAAAAAGAGTATTTCGAAATTATGTATTTTGAAATAATTCCAGATATTATTAATATCTTTTTTTTTTTTTTTCAATTATTACTATATTTTCAATCCAAAAAAAGCTGCAATTCTGATTAATCAAAAATTTTGATTTTTTGTTAGTGACCAAACAAACACCACGAAAGAAACCTCAGTCCTTTAGATTAAAACAGAAATTTAGTAATTTCCAATTAACATTTAATCAAGGGATTTACTTCTTTTTTATTGGAATTTCAGCAGAATTTGAAATTGTTCGAATTGTAGAATCGTCAACTACTGACATTGGTAAACGACCCAAAGCAATTTGATTATAATTCAATTCATGACGATCATAAGTAGAAAGTTCATATTCTTCTGTCATGGATAAACAATTTGTTGGACAATATTCAACGCAGTTACCACAAAATATACAGATTCCGAAATCAATACTGTAATTAAGCAATTGTTTCTTTCGAATATAAGTTTCGAATTTCCAATCAACAACGGGTAGATCTATAGGACATACACGAACACATACTTCACAAGAAATACATTTATCAAATTCAAAATGGATTCGACCGCGGAAACGCTCGGATGTGATTAATTTTTCGTAAGGATATTGAATAGTTACAGGCAAACGATTTGCGTGAGATAAAGTAATCATGAAACTTTGACCAATGTATCTTGCAGCTCGTACTGTTTGTTGACCATAATTCATGAACCCAGTTATCATAGGGAACATATTGTAATATCTATGAATAATTTGATGTTTGTTTCTTTCTCTTGGTTGAGATAAGTCGTGAATATAAAACATTGTATTCCTTTATAGTGAAAAGAGTTCGAAAGAAGTTGTTAATAATAAATTACCGAGAGAAATAGGTAAAAGAAATTTCCATCCAAGATTTAATAATTGATCCATTCTTAGTCTGGGTAAAGTCCATCTTGTTGTTATAGAAATGAACAAGAACAAATAAGTTTTAACTAATGTAATAAAGATACCAATTGTCATTACAAAGAGTCCACCTGCTTTATTTATTTCAAAAAGTGAAGAATTGAATATGTACGGAATAGATATATCCCAACCGCCCAAATAAAGAACTGTTACTAAGAATGAAGATACTAATAGATTTAGATAGGAAGCAACGTAAAATAAACCAAATTTTATACCCGAATATTCTGTTTGATAACCCGCTACTAATTCTTCCTCTGCTTCTGGTAAATCAAAAGGTAATCTTTCACATTCTGCTAAGGAAGAAATTAAAAAAATCATAAACCCTATAGGTTGACGCCACAAATTCCACCCCCAAAACCCATATTTTGATTGAGCTTCAACTATATCAACTGTACTTGAACTGTTAGATAATTATAGTCGCCAATAACATTACTGTTCTCATCGCTATTACAGAACCGTACATGAGATTTTCACTTCATACGGCTCCTGAAAAGATATAAAAAAATTTAAGGAGTTGGTCGATATTATTTATCTTGATATGTATGTTTTGTCGGATAGTATAGTATCAAAATGGATCTATCTTGTATTCCAAAATTAAATCAATGGAATTCTGTCTGTTTTAGTTTTATTTGAATAAAAAAGAAAATAATAAATAAAAAAATGACTTCTGAATTGATCTCATCCTCTTTAAAAATGAAAATTTTTCTTCGTTGAGTAATAACTTAATTCTTCACTAAAATACTTTTTTTAGAAATACAACTAATCCAGCGGTTTTAATTACGAAAACGAAATAACCATTTCATTACCATTAGTTCGTCAATTCTGACACGAATTTTACCTTTATGAATATGAATATGAATATGGATATGACAAAGAAAATGAATATTGGAATAGCATGGAGATAAGAAAGAAAAAAAAAGCTATCTTTTTTGTACTTGTATTCTTTCTTTTTTTTTTCGTTCCTATTCTTGTTTCTCAGAAAAAAATGGGGGAACTTATGAAATAAGGGATTATTTCGTTTTGGATAGTCATTTAGTTAATGGGTAGATAGAAGCGTATTCTGAATCGGAATCGTGGGGAGTACTGCCTAATCATTTCTACGAATTTAAAGCCCCAATTAGTATTCTTTTTTTATTATCCATTTTGAAAAAATGTTTCTCTTATTTTGGATAATTTTGAAAATCTCTATTACTAATCCTTTGCATATTTTGGTGTTTCTAACCATCCACTCATTTTTGTTCAATCGCGCGTATTATGGTAATAGATGTATACTAGTACATACAAATAATAGTGAAAATTCACTAGGGTTGATCTTTTTTTTTGAGTCCGCGTCAAGACGGGATAATTAATTAACTAATCTTGGGATCAAAGTTCTTTTTTTATTATGTTTATTTCCGCTTAACTCTTATACCTAGAAAATGAGACTCAATGTTTTTACTGCGAATTCTTTTTTCTATAAGCTGTTTTATTGCACTCATATAACTATCTAATTTAGTTCTTTAGTTCATTAATATAAATAATGAATAGAAAATTATTCAATTCATTTTAACTCGTAAAAAATAGCAGAAGTTTATGTCTTAACGACTCGCACGTAGAGATATTGATAATACACATAGAGTTAATGGTATTTCATAACTAATTGATTGAGCAGCAGCTCGTAGACCACCTAAAAAAGAATATTTATTATTTGAACCATATCCTGAGATAAGAAGTCCAATAGGAGCAATACTTGAAATGGCAATCCATAAAAAAACACCAATATTGAGATCGGCTAAAACAAGGCGATAACCAAAAGGAATTACTGAATAACTTAGTAGAATTGATATAACTGCTATGGATGGTCCGATACTGAATAAATGAGTATCCCCTCTAGATGGAAGAAGATTTTCTTTTAAAAGCAATTTTGTACCATCTGCTAAAGCTTGAAGAACTCCCAAAGGGCCCGCATATTCAGGTCCAATACGTTGTTGTATCCCTGCGGATATTTCTCTTTCTAACCATACAATTACTAGTACACCTATTGTGATTCCGAATATAGGAGTAAAAATAGGGACAAGCACCCATATAATTTCATAGACCTCTTTTAAGGATTCCAATCTTGAAAAAGAATTGATATCTTGTACATTTGTTGTATTAATTATCATTTTAACGGTCAACTTCTCCCATAATGATATCTATGCTACCTAGTATTGTCATAATATCAGCCAATTTCATTCTTTTAACTAACTGAGGAAGAATTTGCAAATTGATAAAACCTGGTGGTCGAATTTTCCATCTCCAAGGAAAACTACCCTGATCCCCTATCAGAAAAATGCCCAATTCCCCTTTTGGAGCTTCGACTCTCACATAAAGTTCTTGTTTCGGCAACTCAAAAGTAGGCGAAGGTTTTTTACTAATGAATCTATATTCAAAATCATTCCATTCCGGATACCTTTCTCTAGCAAAACATCGGCTTTCTAAATTTTCAAAAGGTCCTCCTGGAATTTTTTCCAAAGCCTGTTGAATCGTTTTTATGGATTCCGTCATTTCACCAAGTCTAACTAAATAACGAGCTAATGAATCTCCTTCTTTTTGCCATTGAACTTCCCAATCAAATTCGTCATAACACTCATAATGATCAATTTTACGAAGATCCCATTGTATTCCTGAAGCTCGCAGCATTGGTCCTGATAAACCCCAATTTATTACTTCTTCTCCACTAATAATGCCTACGCCCTCAACTCGTTCTAAAAAAATAGGATTTTTTGTAATAAGTTTTTGATATTCAACAACTTCTGTCAAAAAATAATCGCAGAAATCCAAACATTTATCTATCCAGCCATGAGGTAGATCAGCTGTGACTCCCCCGATACGAAAAAAATTATGCATCATTCTCATTCCGGTGGCAGCTTCGAATAGATCATAGACAAATTCTCTTTCTCTGAAAATATAGAAGAAAGGAGTCTGTGCGCCAATATCGGCCATAAAAGGGCCAAGCCATAACAGATGAGAAGCTATACGACTTAACTCCAACATAATAACTCTGATATAGCTGGCTCTTTTAGGTACTTGAATATTTACCAACTGTTCTGGTCCATTTATGGTTATTGCTTCTGTGAACATAGTAGCTAAATAATCCCAACGTGTTACATAAGGTAGATATTGTATAATTGTTCGGTTTTCCGCAATTTTTTCCATTCCTCTATGTAAATAACCCAATATAGGTTCACAGTCAATAACGTCTTCACCGTCTAAAGTGACGATGAGTCGAAGAACACCGTGCATTGATGGGTGGTGTGGGCCCATATTGACTAGCATGAGGTCTTTTCTTGTAGCTGGTCCAGTCATAAGTTTTTCCTCGACTCCTTTTTCCATGAATTGCCGAAAACACAAATAAGTTAATTCAAATTGAATAGCTAACAAAATTCAATATCTAATAAATCAAATAATTAAAAATTACTTTTTTAATTAACGAGTTTTTGACTCCCGAATATCCAATTGCTTAATTAATTCTTTATAATGTATTCTATTTTTCTTTGACAAATAACACAGTAACCCTTGGCGTTTTCCCAGAATTTTACGTAGACCTCTTTGAGATAAATAGTCTTTTTTGTGCAATTCCAAATGTGAAGTAAGTCTTCGTATCTTATTCGTGAAACTTAATACTTGAAATTCAACAGACCCCCTTTTTTCTTTTTTTTCTTCTTTCGAAATAACCGAGATCAATGTGTTTTTTATCATAAAAAAAATTCCTTATAGTTTTAGATATTATATATATTTATTGATGAGTAATAATATACAATTAGCATTGTCACTGATTTAAATTTTGTTTTGTATTTCAACAAATTTATATTTTTCTTTTTTGTCAAATAAAATACATTATTAATTAATACTCAATCCCTTTGTGAAAATGGAATTAGGATCTAAAAAGGATGGTATATTTTTACACACACAAAAAACAGTTAAACTGAAAATAAAAATTTCAATAATAAAATTTAATTGATTCATTTGTACATTTACATTGAATTAAATTCATATTATGTATCAAAACGTAAGATAACGGAGATGCTTATTTTTTTTCTTCAGATACTAAATATAGTACACATATTGTCAAAATGTCGCATTAACGAATTTGCAATTGTAGATACATATATATTCTTACCATACTAAAACGACTGCCATTATTTGTATCAAACCAATAACGATTTATACAAGCTAAATCTTCTAATCGATAATTGGGCCAAAGAAAGAGTTTGAATTTAATTAGTTTATTATTATATCTATCAAGATGTTTACTTTTATCTAAAACGTGAATACGGTTTTTGACTCTATTTGGATTATAAAATACTTTATTTCTATGGATATTTTTTTCATTCTTAGAATTGAAACAACTTAGAATTCTAAACTCTCTACAAACTCTAGAGGATAAAATATTTTCAGGAACAAGGAAATCATCATTTTTTTTATATCTATTTTCAGTCCTTTTTTGATGTATTGCAATGGGTTCATGAAAACTATTCTTATCCCCGTAGCTTTTTTCTTGGTTTCTTTGAAATTTATTCTTATGAACTAATGAAAGACCTATAGTTTGATACATAATAAATTGTCCATCATTTTTTACCGATAGACGAGCAGGTTCGATAGTCAATATTCCCTTTTTGATCAATTTTGGAAGAGTTAAATCCTTCTGAATTATAAGAATATCCAGACGAATTTCTCCCCTTTGAAGAGAGGATATCGTAATTTCTCTTGGGTTTATTAGTCTAAGCAGGAGACAATATACGTTTATGTTATTCATCATTCTTTGAGTTAAGGAATTATTCCATTTTAATTGAAAACACAAATATCTTTTTAGTAAGAAATCAAGTTCTACTTCCGTATTTTTCTTGTAGTGCTTTTTATTTTTACGTTTTCTCAGATCCGATTCTGCATACTCTTCTTGAACATATTTTTCTTGGTTTGACATAATTGAGTCAAGATCCTCTTGGGCCACGGATTCTTTTTCGACTTGATTTGTTTTTTTTTCAAATTCAAGAGTTTGTTCATTTGATGATATAAAAATATATTTTTTTTTCTTTCCAATGAGATTTTTACTAAAAGTATTATTTACATTCCAATTATAAAAAATGAATTGAATTGGTATGATCCACGGGTTAATCCTATATGCATTATAAAGTTTTACAATTTCTGGGAAGAACCAAAGTTCAAAATTCGATATGGAACAACTTACTATTTCTTCATTCATTCCCATCCAATCAAAAAAAACGTTTTTATCCATTTTATCGAAAATTTTATAATTATAAACCCCAGGTTTAGTATTTTTATTACTGTTGGTACTCGCCTGAATATTGATCCAGGACGATATTGAGGCCTTCTTTTTAAGACAAAAATGTAGAATTCCACAAGAAAAAAATTTTCTATCCGAATTTTTATTAATAGGTATAATATTATCTTCTACTAGATAATTATTGATAGGGATACATTCTAGCATATCAAATAATTTTTTTTGATCGTTATTGTAAATAGAATAATTTTTTTTCTTATTATTTACTTGTACTGGTAATGCATAAATATATGAATCTTTTTTCGCTTCGTAATTAATAGATTGATATGATAAGAGATTATATATATATTCTTTTTTAAAATTCTCTTTTTGATTGGGTAATGCGTAGTATGTTTCAAAATAATTTTTTTTTTTATACTGAATTAAGCGCTTTTTTTCATAGGAATCACATTTTGTTAAAGACGTATTTTTGAACATACGACCTCCATTGACTCTATTTCTAAATTTTTTTGGTATTAATCTGGCCCATTTAATCGGATATAAATCGTATTCATAATGACCTTGTAACCAGTTTTTCCATTGATTCATTCCAGGATTTTTAAAATTCTTTTGTTTAGATTCGGAATGAAATAGTCTTTGGACTTCAACAAAATAATCTTTTATTTCATTCTTAAGAAAAATAGATGTTCCGTGATATTGCAAGATGGATCGTAACTTAGATAAGTTAATAACTTCGGTTTGTGATAATTTGTAAAATACATATGCTTGAGACAAATATGATAAATCAAAAAAAAGATTTGTATTCTTATTTTTAATATAAAAAACGGATTTATTTATAGTTTCAATAAAGTGAGTTCTATTTTGATTTGTTTTATCAATTATTTTTTTATTTTCTTCATTATTGGAAATGTATTTTTTTATTTTTTTTTTTATGGATTCAATCAAAAGTTGTGCATTAATTCTGGGGATATTAATCATCCCTAAAAAGATATATATATATATCTTTTTATTCAAAACTTTGATAAAGTGGTGGAATTTACGAATTAATTCAATATTTCTTTTTTTTAAAATTTTCCATTTTATGTTGGCTGATTGTAATCTTTTATGATCAGAACTTATTTTGTTAGGACTAATATTTTTCTTTGAAGTTCTAAACTCTTTTTTTTTTTCTTTTATAATTGTGTCTGTTTTATTTATTAATGTGTTTGTTATATCAATCAGATCTTTCATTTTTTGTTCTCTCAATGAATCCTTTGTCCAATCAATAGATCGAAAAGGAATAGACAATTCATCAATTATTTGATTACTAATTCTCAATTTTTTTTCTTTTTTAGCTTCATTCGACAGGTAGATTGGTATTTCTCTATTTATCCGTTTTTTATTTAAATTCGTTATTTTGGAGAATTGTTTTAGTAGTTCTTTTAGAAAAAGCAAGTTTGTTCTTGCTTTAAAAAATTTAAGAATTTTCAAACGCTTCTTTTTCCATTTTTTCATTTTTTTTTTAAGTTCTTGAAAAATGGGTTCAAAAAATAAAAGTCGTTTTCGGGGAGAACAAAAAGGTAATTCAACTTCCATTCCCAAAACTGTTAAAAAACAAAATTTTGTTTGTTGTCGTTGTTCTTTTTTTTTCGTTGATTTTTTATTAGGAAATTGTAGTTTAGATCGGTGCCAAGGTTTAAGACGAAAAGGAAATAAGATCTTTATCTGAATACCCTCTGTTAACCAGTTTTTCGGAAATTCTTTTTCTGATACTGGAACACCATTATAGGTACAGTTAATATGCATCTCTTTATTCCAATCTTTGAAATCCTCAGACCATTCGGGAAATTCAAATAATAATATACGGATAAGATTTTTTGTTATTATCAATGAAGGTATGACAATATATTTTCGAATAATTGATTGAGTTATTAAGAAAGAACTTCTTGTTACTTGAGCAAACAGAATACTATCCCAGCTTTCTGCTATTTCTATACGTGTTTTTTCCTTTCTTTTTCTACTTTCCCATTTTTCTCTTATGTTCTTTTCTTTTTTCTCAGTTTCTCGTGTATTTTCCTTTGTATAATCTAATATTTTGAATTCGTTCTTTTTCGGTATCCACTTTTTTAAAAAAATTTGCATCAGGTTGAGGAGATCAAAAAAAAAAAAAAAGGGTTTGCCTATTCTGTCAAAAAAAAGGGGTGAATGTACGTTTCCTTGAAAAAGTTTCAAAACAATTGTTTTACGTCTTTGAGGGCGCATAGAACCTTTGATTATGTCTCGATCAAAATCTGATTCTTGTGAATAATCTATCAAAGCCACTTCATCTATTTGATCATAATCAGGGTTATCAGTATTTTTCGTATTAATATAAGTATCTCCATTTGGCAGGTTATCATTAAAAAGTACTACACGTTTGCCTTCTCTTGAAAGAATATCATAATCCTCCACTATACTTTCTTCGGATTCGTCGTCCTGGTGTTCTAAATTGTCAATTAATTTATATGACTCTCGAGGAACTATTTTACAAATTTCTTTTGATAACAATTTTTTTTTAACTACATGGATTTGCTCTTCTTTTTTAGAATAATTACTATTAAGAATTATATTATGAATTTGATTTATCAAAATTTTTGCTCTATCCCTTTTTCTCAACGTTCCATTTATCGTTGAGAGTGAAAATTTTTTTTTTATTTTTCTTCTATAGTATCCGTTTAAAAAAGGATCATATGTTTTTGGTAAATATTTTTTTTTTGTTTTATCATTACAGAATCGAATCCTTTTTTCAAGTATATCTTCAATAAGAGTTCCTTTATCTAGTATTTGAACTCTATTTATCAATTTTTGATTTAAATTGTTTCTTTTGTGT